GCTAGCGTAGCTTAACTAAAGCATAACACTGAAGATGTTAAGACGGACCCTAGAAAGGTCCCGTAAGCACAAAGGCTTGGTCCTGACTTTACTGTCAGCTTTGGCTAAACTTACACATGCAAGTCTCCGCCCCCCTGTGAGAATGCCCACAGTTTTCTGCCCGAAAACAAGGAGCCGGTATCAGGCACACTCCCCGCGGCCCATGACACCTTGCTTAGCCACACCCTCAAGGGAACTCAGCAGTGATAGACATTAAGCCATAAGTGAAAACTTGACTTAGTTAAAGCCAAGAGGGCCGGTAAAACTCGTGCCAGCCACCGCGGTTATACGAGAGGCTCAAGTTGACAGACATCGGCGTAAAGAGTGGTTAGGAAATTTTTTGAAACTAAAGCCGAACACCCTCAGAACTGTTATACGTACCCGAGGGTAAGAAGCCCCACTACGAAAGTGGCTTTATATCTCCGACCCCACGAAAGCTGCGAAACAAACTGGGATTAGATACCCCACTATGCCCAGCCCTAAACTTTGATAGCCCACTACACCCGCTATCCGCCCGGGTACTACGAGCACTAGCTTAAAACCCAAAGGACTTGGCGGTGCTTTAGATCCACCTAGAGGAGCCTGTTCTAGAACCGATAACCCCCGTTAAACCTCACCCTCTCTTGTTCTCCCCGCCTATATACCGCCGTCGTCAGCTTACCCTGTGAAGGAACCACAGTAAGCAGAACTAGTACAACTCAAAACGCCAGGTCGAGGTGTAGCATATGAGAGGGGAAGAAATGGGCTACATTCCCTACTACAGGGAACACGAACAATGTAATGAAATATGCATTAGAAGGAGGATTTAGCAGTAAGCAGAAAATAGAGCGTTCCGCTGAAACCGGCCCTGAAGCGCGCACACACCGCCCGTCACTCTCCCCAAGCCAACCAACACCCTATAAATAATACATTTCACCGGTAAAGGGGAGGCAAGTCGTAACATGGTAAGTGTACCGGAAGGTGCACTTGGAAAAATCAGAGTGTAGCTAAGCCAGAAAAGCATCTCCCTTACACTGAGAAGTCACCCGTGCAAATCGGGTCATCCTGACGCCCAATAGCTAGCCCACCCATCAACCCCAAACACACCCTATCTATACCCCCAAACACACCACCACCCAACAAACAAACCATTTTCCCACCTAAGTACGGGCGACGAAAAAGGACCTAGGAGCAACAGAGAAAGTACCGCAAGGGGAAGCTGAAAGAGTAATGAAACAACCCAGTAAAGCACTAAAAAGCAGAGACCGCCCCTCGTACCTTTTGCATCATGATTTAGCCAGAAAACCTTAAGCAAAAAGCATTATAGTTTAATACCCCGAAACTAAGCGAGCTACTCCAAGATAGTCTAATTTATAGGACCACCCCGTCTCTGTGGCAAAAGAGTGGGAAGAACTTTGAGTAGAGGCGACAAACCTACCGAGCCTAGTTATAGCTGGTTGCCTGAGAACTGAATAGAAGTTCAGCCCTTTAAATTCTTTACCCCCATTGGCCCAAGGCCTCCACACCGAACAAAAGAAACTAAAGGAGTTAGTCAAAGGGGGTACAGCCCCTTTGAAACAAGATACAACTTTCCAAGGAGGGTAAAGATCACAACAAACTTAAAGGCCTAATGTCCTAGTGGGCCTAAAAGCAGCCACCTACCCAGAAAGCGTTAAAGCTCGAACATTACATAACCAGCCTTCTAATAAAGACAACACAATCTCACCCCCCTAAACCTACCAGGCCGTTCCATAAAAATATGGAAGTGTTTATGCTAATATGAGTAATAAGAGAGACCCCCTCTCTCCCCGCACAAGTGTAACTCGGAACGAACCATTCACCGACCATTAACGGCCCCAAAATAAAGAGGGCACTAGACAAAAAACAAACAACTAGAAAACCACCTACCCCCCCCCCACCGTTAACCCCACACTGGTGTGCCAACCGGGAAAGACTAAAAGAAAAAGAAGGAACTCGGCAAACAYAAGCCTCGCCTGTTTACCAAAAACATCGCCTCTTGTACCCCTAAACATAAGAGGTCCCGCCTGCCCTGTGACTATAAGTTTAACGGCCGCGGTATTTTAACCGTGCAAAGGTAGCGCAATCACTTGTCTTTTAAATGAAGACCTGTATGAATGGCATAACGAGGGCTTAACTGTCTCCTTTTTCCAGTCAATGAAATTGATCTCCCCGTGCAGAAGCGGGGATATTGACATAAGACGAGAAGACCCTATGGAGCTTTAGACGCCAGAACAGACCATGTTAAGCACCCCTAAAATAAAAGACAAAACTGATTGGCCCCTGTTCTAATGTCTTTGGTTGGGGCGACCGCGGGGAAACAAACAACCCCCATGTGGACCGGGAGCACACTACTCCTACAACCCAGAGTTACAACTCCAAGCAACAGAATTTCTGACCAACAAGATCCGGCATACAGCCGATCAACGGACCGAGTTACCCTAGGGATAACAGCGCAATCCTCTTTTAGAGCCCATATCGACAAGAGGGTTTACGACCTCGATGTTGGATCAGGACATCCTAATGGTGCAGCCGCTATTAAGGGTTCGTTTGTTCAACGATTAAAGTCCTACGTGATCTGAGTTCAGACCGGAGTAATCCAGGTCAGTTTCTATCTATGCCACGATCTTTTCTAGTACGAAAGGACCGAAAAGAAGAGGCCCCTGTTTCCAATATGCCTCACCCTCACCTATTGAAACCAACTAAAATAGGCAAAAGGGCGTACCCCCTAGCCTAAGAAAATGGCTTGTTAAAGTGGCAGAGCCCGGACACTGCAAAAGACCTAAGCCCTTTCCACGGAGGTTCAAATCCTCCCTTTAACTATGCTCTCAACACTAATTACATCTACCCTCAACCCCCTAATCCTGATTGTATTTGTCCTTCTAGCCGTCGCACTCCTCACACTTGTCGAACGAAAAGTCCTCGGTTACATGCAATTACGAAAAGGCCCAAACGTCGTAGGCCCTTACGGCCTCCTCCAACCAATTGCAGACGGACTAAAACTTTTTATAAAAGAGCCCGTTCGACCCTCCACCTCCTCCCCCGTCCTCTTCCTTTTTACCCCCATACTAGCCCTCACCCTGGCACTTACCCTTTGAACTCCAATACCCCTCCCCTTCCCAATAGCAGACCTTAATCTCGGCATCCTCTTTATTCTTGCCCTCTCCAGTTTAGCAGTCTATTCTATCCTCGGCTCAGGATGAGCCTCCAATTCAAAATATGCCCTAATCGGAGCCCTTCGAGCTGTCGCACAGACTATTTCCTACGAAGTTAGCTTAGGACTCATTCTTCTAAATGCCATCATTTTTACTGGAGGCTTCACCCTACAAACATTTAGCGTCGCCCAAGAAAGCATCTGACTAATTTTTCCCGCCTGACCTTTAGCCGCTATATGATACATCTCCACACTCGCAGAAACAAACCGAGCCCCCTTCGACCTCACAGAGGGCGAATCCGAACTCGTCTCCGGCTTTAACGTAGAATACGCAGGAGGCCCCTTCGCCCTCTTCTTCCTCGCCGAATACGCCAACATTCTCCTAATAAACACACTCTCTGCAACATTATTTTTAGGTGCCTCCATCCTACACTCAACCCCAGAAGTTACAACAACAAACCTTATGATTAAAGCAACTCTTCTCTCCGTCCTCTTCCTATGAGTTCGTGCTTCCTACCCACGATTTCGTTACGATCAACTCATACACCTAATCTGAAAAAACTTCCTCCCATTAACCCTTGCCCTAGTAATTTGACACCTTTCCCTTCCAATCGCACTAACAGGCCTACCTCCACAACTATAGCCTGGAGTTGTGCCTGAAGCAAAGGGCCACTTTGATAGAGTGAACTATGAGGGTTAAAGTCCCTCCAACTCCTTAGAAAGAAGGGGCTCGAACCCTACCTGAAGAGATCAAAACTCTTAGTGCTTCCACTACACCACTTCCTAGTAAAGTCAGCTAAATAAGCTTTTGGGCCCATACCCCAAACATGTTGGTTAAACTCCCTCCTTTACTAATGAATCCTTACATCTTGGCCATTCTTCTCTTTGGCTTAGGCCTTGGCACCACAATTACATTTGCTAGCTCCCACTGACTCCTCGCCTGAATAGGCCTTGAAATAAACACGCTAGCCATTATTCCCCTGATAGCTCAACACCACCACCCCCGCGCTGTCGAAGCTACAACCAAATATTTTTTAACCCAAGCTGCTGCAGCAGCCACCCTTCTATTTGCAAGCATTACTAACGCCTGATTAACAGGCCAATGAGAAATTCAACAAATCACACACCCCCTCCCAACCACAATAATCACCCTTGCCCTTGCCCTCAAAATCGGCCTAGCTCCCCTTCATGCTTGACTCCCCGAAGTTCTGCAAGGACTGGACCTTACCACAGGCTTAATTCTTTCGACCTGACAAAAGCTTGCCCCCTTCGCCCTAATTCTTCAAATCCAACCTTCAAACTCAACCACTCTTATTATTTTAGGCCTCGCATCCACCCTCATTGGAGGCTGAGGCGGGCTAAACCAAACACAACTCCGTAAAATTCTTGCTTACTCATCAATCGCCCACCTAGGTTGAATAATTCTTGTTTTACAATTCTCCCCCTCAATTACACTCCTCACCCTTTTAACCTACTTCATTATAACATTCTCAACATTCCTCGTATTTAAACTCAACAAATCCACAAACATTAATACTCTCGCTACATCCTGAGCGAAAGCCCCCGCCCTCACAGCCCTCACCCCCCTCATTCTCCTTTCATTAGGAGGCCTCCCCCCTCTCACAGGCTTTATACCAAAATGACTAATTCTTCAAGAATTAACCAAACAAGGCCTTGCTCCTACTGCAACCCTAGCAGCCCTCTCAGCACTCCTTAGCCTATACTTTTACCTACGCCTCTCCTACGCAATAGCCCTCACCATCTCCCCCAACAACCTTACAGGCACAACCCCCTGACGTCTACCTTCCACCCAACTAACTTATCCCCTCGCCACTTCAACTGCAATGACAATTTGCCTCCTGCCACTCACCCCCGCCATCTCAGCCTTATTGACCCCCTAAGGGGCTTAGGATAGTACCCAGACCAAGGGCCTTCAAAGCCCTAAGCGGGAGTGAAAATCTCCCAGCCCCTGTTAAGACTTACGGGATACTAACCCACATCTTCTGCATGCAAAACAGACACTTTAATTAAGCTAAAGCCTTACTAGACAGGAAGGCCTCGATCCTACAAACTCTTAGTTAACAGCTAAGCGCTCAAACCAACAAGCATCTGTCTAACCTTTCCCCCGCCCGCCTCCAAAAGGGCGGGGGAAAGCCCCGGCAAGGGTTAACCTGCCACTTCAGATTTGCAATCTGACATGTATAACACCTCGAGGCTTGATAAGAAGAGGACTTGAACCTCTGTGCATGGGGCTACAATCCACCGCTTGACACTCAGCCATCTTACCTGTGGCAATCACACGTTGATTCTTCTCAACTAATCACAAAGACATCGGCACCCTCTATCTAGTATTTGGTGCTTGAGCCGGAATAGTAGGAACCGCGCTAAGCCTCCTAATTCGGGCAGAACTAAGCCAGCCCGGCTCTCTCCTCGGAGACGACCAGATTTATAATGTAATTGTTACAGCACATGCTTTTGTAATAATTTTCTTTATAGTAATGCCAATTATGATTGGAGGCTTTGGAAACTGACTAGTACCACTCATGATTGGTGCCCCAGATATGGCCTTCCCTCGAATGAACAACATGAGTTTCTGACTCCTTCCTCCCTCATTCCTCCTCCTCCTCGCCTCATCTGGAGTCGAAGCAGGTGCCGGCACAGGGTGAACTGTTTACCCCCCGCTCGCAGGCAATCTTGCCCATGCTGGGCCTTCTGTCGACTTAACCATCTTCTCCCTCCACTTGGCCGGGGTATCATCTATTCTAGGCGCAATTAACTTCATTACAACAATTATTAATATGAAACCCCCCGCCATCTCTCAATATCAGACACCCCTATTTGTATGGTCCGTTCTAATTACCGCAGTATTACTTCTTCTATCCCTACCCGTTCTTGCCGCCGGCATCACAATACTTCTCACAGACCGAAACCTAAACACAACCTTCTTCGATCCTGCCGGAGGAGGAGACCCCATCCTTTACCAACACTTATTCTGATTCTTTGGGCACCCTGAAGTTTACATTCTTATCCTCCCCGGCTTTGGAATAATCTCCCACATTGTTGCTTACTATGCGGGTAAGAAAGAACCTTTCGGATATATGGGAATGGTCTGGGCCATGATGGCTATTGGCCTCCTAGGGTTCATTGTATGAGCCCATCACATGTTTACCGTAGGGATGGACGTAGACACACGGGCTTACTTTACTTCCGCCACAATAATTATTGCCATCCCAACCGGAGTGAAAGTCTTCAGCTGACTGGCCACTCTGCACGGCGGTGCCATTAAATGAGAAACCCCACTCTTATGAGCGCTAGGTTTCATTTTCCTCTTTACAGTTGGAGGTCTAACCGGGATTGTCCTAGCCAATTCTTCTCTAGACATTATGCTTCACGACACCTATTATGTCGTCGCCCACTTCCACTATGTCCTTTCAATAGGAGCCGTATTCGCCATCGTTGCCGGCTTCGTCCACTGATTCCCCCTATTTTCAGGATACACGCTTCACGACACCTGAACTAAGATCCACTTCGGAGTTATATTTATTGGAGTCAACCTTACTTTCTTCCCACAACATTTCCTAGGGCTGGCAGGAATGCCTCGTCGGTACTCCGACTATCCCGACGCCTATACCCTTTGAAACACAGTCTCTTCTATTGGCTCAATGATCTCAATAGTCGCAGTGATTATGTTCCTATTCATTATCTGAGAAGCATTCGCCGCAAAACGAGAAGTTCTATCAGTAGAACTTACAGCAACAAACGTAGAATGACTTCACGGCTGCCCTCCTCCCTACCACACCTTCGAAGAACCTGCCTTCGTCCAAGTTCAACAAACTTGGCTAGACTACGAAAAATCCCCTACCGCCCCCTCAAAAGCCCACTAACGAGAAAGGGAGGAATTGAACCCCCATAAACTGGTTTCAAGCCAGCCACATAACCACTCTGTCACTTTCTTCATAAGACACTAGTAAAATCGATTATTACATTGCCTTGTCAAGGCAAAATTGCGGGTTAAAACCCCGCGTGTCTTACAACAATGGCACATCCCTCTCAACTAGGATTYCAAGATGCAGCTTCACCTGTAATAGAAGAACTTCTTCACTTCCACGACCACGCCCTAATAATCGTCTTCCTAATCAGCACACTCGTGCTTTACATTATTGTGGCTATAGTAACAACCAAGCTTACTAACAAATTTATCCTAGACTCCCAAGAAATTGAAATCATCTGAACCTTGCTCCCGGCTATTATTCTGATCCTCATCGCCCTCCCCTCCCTACGCATCCTTTACCTTATGGACGAGATCAATGACCCACATCTCACAATTAAGGCCATGGGCCATCAATGATACTGAAGCTACGAATACACTGATTATGAAGACCTCGGCTTCGATTCTTATATAATCCCAACACAAGACCTGGCCCCAGGTCAATTTCGCCTCCTAGAAACAGACCATCGAATAGTGGTCCCAGTTGAGTCCCCCATTCGAATTTTAATCTCAGCCGAAGACGTACTTCACTCCTGAGCCGTCCCAAGCCTAGGAGTAAAAATAGACGCCGTCCCTGGGCGCCTAAACCAAACAGCATTTATTGCATCCCGTCCCGGAGTTTTCTATGGGCAATGCTCTGAAATTTGCGGCGCAAACCACAGCTTTATACCTATCGTGGTAGAAGCAGTCCCACTAGAACACTTTGAAAACTGATCATCCTTAATACTTGAAGACGCTTCGCTAAGAAGCTAAATAGGGAATAGCGTTAGCCTTTTAAGCTAAAGATTGGTGGCCCCCACCCACCCCTAGCGAGATGCCACAACTTAACCCCGCGCCTTGATTTGCCATCCTAGTCTTCTCTTGACTAATTTTCCTAACAGTCATTCCCCCAAAAGTTCTAGCACACACTTTCCCAAACGACCCCACTCTCCAAAGCACAGAGAAACCCAAAACAGAGCCCTGAACCTGACCATGACACTAAGCTTCTTTGACCAATTTATGAGCCCCACATACCTGGGAATTCCCCTAATTGCCCTTGCTCTTAGCCTACCTTGAATCCTCTATCCAAAGCCCACTACACGTTGATTAAACAACCGTCTCATTACACTCCAAGGATGATTTATTAACCGCTTTACCCAACAAATTTTCCAGCCCTTAAGCTTAGAGGGCCATAAATGAGCCACCCTCCTCGCCTCCCTTATACTCTTTCTTATTACCTTAAACATACTTGGCCTTCTACCCTACACCTTCACCCCCACAACACAGCTTTCTCTCAACATAGCCTTCGCTGTACCCCTCTGACTTGCTACAGTCATTATTGGAATACGAAACCAACCTACACATGCGCTAGGCCACCTTCTGCCAGAAGGCACTCCTACCCTCCTGATCCCTGTCCTAATCATTATCGAAACAATTAGCCTATTTATCCGACCCCTCGCACTTGGAGTTCGACTAACCGCAAACCTCACAGCTGGCCACCTTTTAATTCAACTCATCGCCACTGCCGCCTTCGTTCTTCTTCCCCTTATACCTACAGTGGCAATTCTGACCGCAGTACTACTCTTTCTTCTGACCCTCCTAGAAGTTGCAGTAGCCATGATCCAAGCCTACGTCTTTGTCCTTCTTTTAAGCCTTTATCTACAAGAAAACGTCTAATGGCCCATCAAGCACACGCATATCACATAGTTGACCCCAGCCCATGACCCCTAACAGGCGCAGTAGCCGCCCTTCTAATAACCTCCGGTTTAGCAATCTGAATGCACTTCCACAATACAACCTTAATAACCCTAGGTCTAATTCTCCTCCTCCTAACAATATACCAGTGATGACGAGATATCATTCGAGAGGGGACATTCCAAGGACACCACACCCCTCCTGTCCAAAAAGGCCTTCGATACGGAATAATCCTCTTTATTACCTCGGAAGTTTTCTTTTTCCTGGGATTCTTCTGAGCCTTCTACCACTCTAGTCTTGCCCCCACCCCTGAACTAGGAGGCTGCTGACCCCCTACAGGAATTACCCCACTTGACCCCTTCGAAGTACCCCTCCTCAACACAGCCGTCCTACTAGCTTCTGGAGTAACAGTCACCTGAGCACACCATAGTATTATAGAAGGGCTTCGAAAAGAAGCTATTCAATCCCTTGCCCTAACCATTCTCTTAGGCTTCTATTTCACCTTCCTCCAAGCCATAGAATACTACGAAGCCCCTTTTACAATCGCAGATGGAGTTTACGGCTCCACCTTCTTCGTAGCAACCGGCTTCCACGGACTTCACGTAATTATTGGCTCTACCTTCCTAGCCGTCTGCCTTCTACGACAAGTCCAATACCACTTTACATCAGAACATCACTTTGGATTCGAAGCAGCTGCCTGATACTGACACTTTGTAGACGTTGTCTGACTATTCCTCTACATCTCAATTTACTGATGAGGCTCATATCTTTCTAGTATTAAAGCTAGTACATGTGACTTCCAATCACTTAGTCTTGGTTAAAGCCCAAGGAAAGATAATGAATTTAATCACAACAATACTTATTATTTCTATTACCCTCTCCACTATTCTAGCCATCGTCTCTTTCTGACTACCCCAAATAACCCCCGACCACGAAAAGCTCTCCCCCTACGAATGTGGCTTCGACCCCCTAGGGTCCGCCCGCCTACCCTTCTCCCTTCGCTTCTTCCTCGTCGCAATCCTCTTCCTCCTATTCGACCTGGAAATTGCACTACTCCTTCCCCTTCCCTGAGGAGACCAGCTCTCTTCTCCCCTCATAACATTCGTCTGAGCCTTCGCTGTTCTTGTCCTACTAACCCTCGGGCTGATTTATGAATGAATCCAAGGCGGCCTAGAATGGGCTGAATAGGCTGTTAGTTTAAGAAAAACCCTTGATTTCGGCTCAAGAACTTGTGGTTAAAGTCCACAACCGTCTAATGACTCCCACACACTTCGCCTTCTCCTCGACCTTCCTTCTAGGCCTAGCAGGCCTAGCATTCCACCGAACCCACCTTCTTTCCGCCCTCCTGTGTTTGGAAGGTATGATACTTTCACTCTTCATTGCCCTCTCCCTATGGACCCTCCAACTAAACTCCGCCAGCTTTTCAGCCTCCCCCATGCTTCTTCTAGCTTTCTCAGCCTGCGAAGCAAGCGCCGGTCTTGCCCTACTCGTTGCCACTGCTCGAACCCACGGAACAGACCGACTCCAAAGCCTAAACCTCCTACAATGCTAAAAATTCTCCTCCCCACTATCATGCTTGTTCCCACTATTTGAGCCACCCCCGCCAAACACCTCTGATCCACCGCCCTTTCATGCAGTTTAGTTATCTCCTTAATCAGCTTAACCTGGCTTAAATCATCCGCAGAATCAGGCTGATCCTTCCTTAGCCCCTACATGGCAACTGACCCCCTCTCCACCCCCCTTCTTGCACTAACCTGCTGGCTCCTCCCCCTAATAATCCTTGCAAGCCAGAACCACACAGCATCCGAACCTATCTCCCGCCAACGAGCCTACATCACCCTCCTTACATCCCTACAAATCTTCCTCATCATAGCTTTCAGTGCAACCGAAGTAATTATATTTTACATTATATTTGAAGCCACCCTCATTCCAACCCTAGTAATTATCACCCGCTGGGGCAATCAAACAGAACGACTAAACGCAGGGACTTACTTTCTATTCTACACATTAGCAGGCTCACTCCCCCTCCTTGTCGCCCTCCTACTACTCCAAAACAGCACTGGAACCTTGTCCCTTCTAACACTACAATATGCTCCTTCCATACAGCTCTCTTCTTTTGCCGACAAGCTATGATGAGCCGGCTGCCTACTCGCCTTCCTAGTAAAAATACCCCTTTACGGAGCCCACCTTTGACTTCCCAAAGCACACGTTGAAGCCCCAATCGCCGGCTCTATGGTACTAGCCGCAGTATTACTAAAACTAGGGGGCTACGGAATAATGCGAATAATAATTATACTAGAGCCTCTTACCAAAGAACTCAGTTACCCCTTCATTATCTTTGCCCTCTGAGGGGTAATTATAACAGGCTCAATTTGCCTCCGCCAAACAGATCTAAAGTCCCTAATTGCCTACTCATCAGTGAGCCATATGGGTCTCGTGGCAGCAGGTATCTTAATTCAAACTCCCTGGGGCTTTACAGGTGCCCTCATTCTAATAATCACACACGGTCTAACTTCCTCCGCCCTCTTCTGCCTAGCTAACACAAATTATGAACGAACACACAGCCGAACTATAATTTTAGCCCGAGGTCTCCAAATGGTTCTGCCCCTAATAACCGCATGATGATTTATTGCCAGCCTCGCAAACCTTGCTCTTCCCCCTCTCCCAAACTTAATAGGGGAACTAATAATTATTACCTCCCTATTCCACTGATCCTGATGAACAATCGCACTCACAGGGGCTGGAACCCTAATTACCGCAGGCTACTCCCTATACATATTCCTCATAACACAACGAGGACCTCTACCAACACATATTATTTCCCTCGACCCAACACACTCCCGAGAACACTTACTCATAGCCCTTCATCTCCTCCCCCTTATTCTCCTCATCTCCAAACCCGAACTAATTTGAGGATGAACCGCCTGTAGATATAGTTTAACAAAAATATTAGATTGTGATTCTAAAGACAGAGGTTAAAACCCCCTTATCCACCGAGAGAGGTTGGCAACAACAAAGACTGCTAATCTTTGCCTCTTGGGTTGAACTCCCAAGCTCACTCACCCCGCTTCTAAAGGATAACAGCTCATCCGTTGGTCTTAGGAACCAAAAACTCTTGGTGCAAATCCAAGTAGCAGCTATGCACCTCACCTCAACCGTTATAGCCACCAGCCTAATCACCATTTTCCTCCTACTCACATTCCCCGTTCTTACCTCCTTCTCCCCCCGCCCCCTTCCCCCCGACTGAGCACTAACTCAGGTAAAAACAGCAGTAAAATGAGCTTTCTTTATTAGCATCCTCCCTCTCTGCCTCTTCCTCAACGAAGGCGCAGAAGCAATCATTACCAGCTGAACTTGAATAAACACCCACACCTTCGATGTAAGTATCAGCCTCAAATTTGACATTTATTCAATTATTTTTACCCCCATCGCCCTCTACGTCACCTGATCTATCCTAGAATTTGCCTCCTGATATATACATGCCGACCCAAACATAAATCGTTTTTTTAAATATCTGCTAATCTTCCTCATCGCTATAATTATCCTTGTTACCGCAAACAATATATTTCAACTATTCATCGGTTGAGAAGGCGTCGGAATTATATCCTTTCTCCTCATCGGCTGATGATACGGCCGTGCAGACGCAAACACCGCTGCCCTTCAAGCAGTAATCTATAACCGAGTAGGAGACATCGGTCTAATTTTTACCATAGCTTGAATCGCAACCTCCCTTAATTCCTGAGAAATACAACAAATATTTACTTTGTCCAAAGACTTTGACCTAACTTACCCCCTCATTGGCCTCATCATTGCTGCCACTGGTAAGTCCGCTCAATTCGGCCTCCATCCTTGGCTTCCTTCTGCCATAGAAGGTCCTACACCGGTCTCTGCCCTACTGCATTCAAGCACCATAGTAGTAGCAGGCATCTTCCTCCTTATCCGCATGAGCCCTATGCTAGAAAATAACCACACCGCCCTGACTATCTGCCTTTGCTTAGGAGCCCTCACCACCCTATTTACCGCAACCTGCGCCCTCACCCAAAATGACATCAAAAAAATCGTTGCCTTCTCAACATCAAGTCAACTAGGCCTAATAATAGTAACAATTGGACTCAACCAACCACAACTTGCCTTCCTCCACATCTGTACCCACGCATTCTTTAAAGCCATGCTTTTCCTCTGCTCAGGGTCCATTATCCACAGCCTAAACGACGAACAAGACATCCGAAAAATAGGAGGCATACATCACCTAACCCCCTTCACTTCCTCCTGCTTAACTATCGGAAGTTTAGCTCTCACAGGAACTCCCTTCTTAGCAGGATTCTTCTCTAAAGATGCCATTATTGAAGCCCTAAACACATCTTACCTAAACGCCTGAGCCCTTTTCCTCACCCTCCTAGCCACTTCTTTCACCGCTGTCTACAGCCTCCGAGTAATTTTCTTTGTCTCAATAGGCCACCCCCGCTTCAACCCGCTTTCCCCCATCAACGAAAACAACCCAACAGTTATTAACCCCATCAAACGATTAGCCTGAGGAAGCATTATCGCCGGCCTCCTAATCACCTCCAACATTACACCCCTAAAAACACCAGTTATATCCATACCCCTTCTTCTCAAAACCGCCGCCCTAGCGGTAACTATTATCGGCCTTCTCACCGCACTAGAACTCGCCTCACTGGCCAATAAACAATACAAGCCAACCCCAAAACTTTCTCCCCACCATTTCTCTAACATATTAGGATTCTTCCCAATAATTGTCCATCGCCTTGCTCCCAAACTTAACCTAGTTTTAGGACAAACCATTGCCTCCCAAACAGTCGACCAAACTTGGTTAGAAAAAGTCAGTCCAAAAGCAACTGCCACCCTCAACCTCCCCCTAATTACAACAACCAACAATATTCAACAAGGCATAATCAAAACCTACCTCTCACTCTTCTTCTTCACCTTCAGCCTAGCTCTCCTACTACTACTTTATTAAACAGCTCGAAGAGCCCCTCGACTTAGCCCCCGCGTTAACTCCAACACCACAAACAACGTTAACAACAACACTCAGGCCCCCATCACCAAAACACCGCCACCTACCGAATACATCAAAGCTACCCCTCCAATATCCCCCCGAAAGACAGAGAACTCAGCAAACTCATCAGCAGACACTCAAGCCCCCTCATACCACCCACCTCAAAACAACCCTGCCGCCGCACACACCCCCACCATATAAGCCATCATCACCCCCAAAACAGGCCAACTACCTCAACCCTCCGGGTAAGGCTCAGCCGCCAACGCCGCCGAATATGCAAACACAACCAGCATTCCCCCCAAATAAATCAAAAACAAGACCAAAGACAAGAAAGACCCCCCATGCCCCACTAACACCCCACACCCCATACCTGCTACCGCAACCAATCCTAGTGCCGCAAAATACGGCGAAGGATTAGAAGCAACCGCCGCAAGGCCCAATACCAACCCAAACAAGAATATAAACATAATATAAACCATAGTTTCTGCCAGGACTTTAACCAGGACTAATGACTTGAAAAACCACCGTTGTTATTCAACTACAAAAACAATAATGGCCAACCTCCGAAAAACCCACCCCCTCCTAAAAATCGCAAACGACGCTCTAGTTGACCTCCCAGCTCCCTCAAACATCTCCGTCTGATGGAATTTTGGATCTCTACTAGGACTCTGCCTAGCAGCCCAAATCCTAACAGGCCTCTTTCTAGCCATACACTATACCTCCGACATCGCCACAGCCTTCTCCTCCGTCGCCCACATTTGTCGAGACGTAAACTATGGCTGACTCATTCGAAACATACACGCCAATGGCGCATCCTTTTTCTTCATTTGCATTTACCTCCACATCGGGCGAGGCCTATACTACGGCTCCTATCTGTACAAAGAAACCTGAAATATTGGAGTTATCCTCCTCCTCCTAACCATAATAACAGCCTTCGTAGGCTACGTCCTCCCATGAGGACAAATGTCATTCTGAGGCGCTACCGTCATCACAAACCTTCTTTCCGCAGTCCCTTATATTGGCAACTCCTTAGTTCAATGAATTTGAGGGGGATTCTCCGTAGACAACGCCACCCTAACTCGCTTTTTCGCCTTCCACTTCCTTCTCCCCTTCATCATTGCAGCTGCAACAATAGTACACCTTATTTTTCTCCACGAAACCGGATCAAACAACCCCACAGGCCTAAACTCAGACGCCGACAAAATCTCCTTCCACCCCTACTTTTCTTACAAAGACTTATTAGGCTTCGCAATTCTTTTAATCGCCCTCATTTCCCTGGCCCTTTTCTCCCCCAACCTACTCGGTGACCCTGACAATTTTACCCCCGCAAACCCCCTAGTTACTCCTCCCCACATCAAACCCGAATGATACTTCCTGTTTGCCTACGCCATCCTACGCTCAATTCCTAACAAACTTGGCGGAGTTCTCGCCCTCCTATTCTCAATTCTTGTTTTAATAGCTGTGCCTATCCTCCACACCTCCAAACAACGAGGCCTAACTTTCCGCCCCATCACACAATTCTTATTTTGACTCCTAGTTGCAGATGTCGCAATCCTCACCTGAATTGGGGGCATGCCCGTTGAACACCCCTTCGTTATTATTGGCCAAATCGCATCTTTTCTCTACTTCTTCCTCTTCCTTATTCTTGCCCCCATTACCGGCTGACTAGAAAACAAAATCCTTGAATGACACTGCACTAGTAGCTCAGCGCCAGAGCACCGGTCTTGTAAACCGGACGTCGAAGGTTAAAGTCCTTCCTACTGCTTCAAAGAAAGGGGATTCTAACCCCTGCCCCTAACTCCCAAAGCTAGGATTCTAATTTAAACTATTCTTTGCCGAGCTCTGCCTTTGTACAAAATGCAATGCATATATGTATTATCACCATTATTTTATATCAAACATATCCTATATATAAATACATTCAATTTTTAATTAAACATAGACTGTTACCCCACATATTTGACATCAACATTCACAACTAAGACACACATAAACCAATCAATTGAGACTTCCCAATAACTTGAAAAAACCACTGAACGATATTTAAGACCGAACACAATCATTCATACAGTCAAGATATACCAAGTACTCAACATTCGATTCACACTCAAATATTTAATGTAGTAAGAGCCCACCATCAGTTGATTTCTTAATGTTAACGGTTCTTGAAGGTCAAGGACAATTATTCGTGGGGGTTTCACTAAATGAACTATTCCTGGCATCTGGTTCCTATTTCAGGTTCAATAATTGTTATAATCCCCCATACTTTCATTGACGCTTGCATAAGTTAATGGTGTTAATACATACTCCTCATTACCCAACATGCCGAGCGTTCTTTCCAGGGGATAGGGGKTTTTCTCTTTTTTTTTCCTTTCATTTGGCATCTCAGAGTGCATACAGAAATGACAGACAAGGTTGAACATTTTCCTTGCTTGGAAGGAAATAGCATGCATGGTGGATAGATATTTACAGAAGAATTGCATAACTGATATCTAGAGCATAAGATTCAATCAAATATTTTAATTTTCTCCTAACTTTTCTATCAATCTTCGGTTTCTGCGCGCGTAAAACCCCCCCTACCCCCCCAAAACTCCTAAGATCTCTAATATTCCTGTAAACCCCCCCGGAAACAGGAAAAGCTCTAGAAGTCACTATCAGCGCTTTAATTTATGCATAAAATATTACTTAATGTGTGTATATATAGTATTATTTATGCACGTATCATACTATCTATGTGTGTATATTATATTATTATAATATTGCACAT